TCCATTTCCATTTTTCTACCTGTAATAGGTATTGGTATGTATCCCGATTTTGTTCTTTCGCTATCAGTTGACAAGGTTGAGGGTATTATATCTAATTATTTTTATAGATAGTTTTCTTAAAGTTTCTTAAAGAAAAAACTCCTATTATTTTTAAGAGTCGGTTGGATAATGAAAAAAAAAAAGAAGGATTTTGATTCTCTTAAATTTTAAATAAAGTAAAAACAAAATATGAATTTAAATTTTCACCCAACATACTTGGTCTTTGCGAGAACCGCGTGAATCACTACACTACTTGATTCGCGCGGTTCTCGCCGGTTGACACAATGTGTTTTATATACACTGTATTGCATTCTGTTTGTATTCGTAATAACTTTTCTTTTATTTAACTAGAGGTTAACGTAAATGAACCATAACTATGTAGCCCAATTCCTAATAGATTGACCCCAAAATAGCATATCCAAATTATAAGAAAGCCTAGAGTCGCCACAATTGCGGAATTAGTCCCCTGCAAATTTTTATTTGTTCGAGTATGCAAATAAATTGCGAATACGATCCAAGTAATAAAAGCCCAAGTTTCCTTTGGATCCCAACTCCAATATGATCCCCATGCTTCATTAGCCCATACTGCTCCTGAAAGAATCCCTATGGTTAAAAAGATAAATCCTAGGCTAATCACACGATAACTCCAATAATCTAATTGTTGAATCAATTGGGCCTTGTAATAATTCTTAGCATAAAAAAAAGAAGTTTTTTTAAAAATATTATTTCTTTCATTATTGTATTGGATTTCACCAAATGAAAAAGATTCATTTAATTTTAATAAATTATTACTTTTAGAACTATAAAAAATCTTTCTAAATGTAATGACTAGAAGTGCTACTGATAATAATGATCCACAAAGAAGAGCCGCATAGCTCAATATCATCATACTTACGTGCATTATTAACCACTCCGATTGTAGAGCGGGTATTAATATTGTGGGTTTATGTATTTCATTTAAAAGACCCGACGTAGCAAAGCCTTGGGTAAAAATAGTACTTGAGGCAGTTATTGTGGTTAAATAATTTTTTCGTTTTTTTAAATAGGGCACTATATGAATAAGGGAGAAACTCCATGAAAGAAAAATTAATGATTCATATAAATCACTTAGTGGGAAATGGCCCGAATAAATCCAACGAGTGATTAATAATCCTGTTAGACATAAAAAGGTAGCTAGCATCCCCTTTTCTGACGAATCATTTGGTTTTATGATTTCATTGCCCAATAAGGTTATCAAATGAATTGTAATCACAATTGAAACAATAGAAAAGGAAATATGAGTTAATATATGCTCTAAAGTTGAAAATATCATAAAAAAGAAAAAAGGTGGGGATCCCCCATGTTAATATTAATTATTGGGAATTAAATTTATTTTTATTTTATTATAGGATCTATTGGATCTCGTTTAGAAGATGGCATGCCGCCACTCGGACTCGAACCGAGATGCTCTAGCACTGCTTCCTAAGAGCAGCGTGTCTACCGATTTCACCATAGCGGCTTGCTCGAATTCATAATAGCCTATTTATATTCAATAGTCGAGATTGAACAAGTCAATTCAATATGTTTTTTTAGTAAAAATTAAATTGATAAAAAAAATGAGTTCAAAAGTCAATTTGAAGATTTGAAGATTCATTGGTTTCATTTATTTTTCTTTAAGTGTCCATTTATCTTAGGGCTTTTTACGTAGTTTATGCGATTCTAAAATCGAACTCTTGCAGCTATAGAAATCTCTCGCTAGAATAAAAAAACTTTTTTCATTTTTTACGCTTATTGTCATATCATTATTTCTGGTTTATCTGATTTCATAATCATAAATTTGAAACAAAAAAGAAATTTTCTCAATGAATCTAAAACTATTTTGTATTTGGAGTACTGCAAATTGTATATAATATAATAATATCTCAACAATCAACTTCTTTTATTGATTCTTTTATTGATGATCTGACAATTGGAAATATATGGTAAATCCATTACATATGCTAAATGTAATAAATTAAGAAGTTAGTTTTTAACATGGAATCCATTAGTTTCAACAATCTGCCCTTCCCGAAAAAGAGAAAAATTTTTATTTATTGGAATTGTAAAGGTCGATGGGGAAAAAAGACTCCCCACCACCAAAATATGAGTGAAAACATACAAAAAAAATACAAAATTGTATTTTTTTTTTTATTTAGATTTTTAGATTTAGAATTCAGAAAATAGAAGAATTATTCTTTTAGACATAACATTAAGATTCTATTCTATTTCATATTAATATGAACTTTGAATCAAATTTGGATTATTCCAATATTTTAGGACTTATTTGTTTGTCGTACAAAAAAACTTTTTGAATTCCCGGTAGAAAGAGATTTCCCTAATGACAAAGCTTTTAACGACGCCCAATAGCCTTTCATTTTCCAAATATTTTTACGAATACGCTTTTTTGATATCGAAGTACGTTTTTTTGGAACTGCCATTTAAAAATGAAGAAGTTACTCAGTGTTATAGTTGGATGTGAAAGACATCTATTGTTCTATTATTATATTCTTATTCATTATCTATTTTTTCTCTAAATAATATTCTCTTCATAAAAAAGAAATATAGATATGTCAAAGATCCATGAAAACTGGATCAAAAATGACTCGAAATAACAAAATATGCCATAAAACCAAAAATTAATTTTTGGTTGGGAACTATTGGTTCGCGTTGTTTATCTCTCAAAGTTATATCTTTAGAATCTGCATGTCATCAAAATCAAATCAAACTTAATAAAATAAAAAAAGAATCTAAAAAACCTTTATTTTCGGCATTCTATAACTTGATTTACATGTAATAAAATACCAGGATTGTACTTTTGACTAATAAATTGATAGTCAAACTAGAAAAAAATACAACTAAATTTAATTTTCAAATTCGAATGAGACTAGTAATAAATCTGTTAAAAGATACGTGGTTTGATAAAAAAGGATCTCAGTCATTTTTGATCCTTTCTTGCTAAAAAGTTCATTTTAGTTCCATATTTTTCTAAACTTTACTAATAAATTGTTTTGATTGAAATGGAAAACAATCAATCCCATAATGAATTAGTTAATTAATTGAAAATTAGTTAATGATAATGAATTGAAATAAACTAACTAAAATCAAGAGTTTTTTTTCATTAGACCGATGACCTTAGTTAATCTTATAATTCGTATCCGCGTCAAGTACTCTTTTTAGGCTAAATTTTTATCCTTGTTCTATGAATATAAATTTTGATTACGATAAATTATTATATTTTTATTTTCCTATTATAAGTGTTCGTTTTTTTATATGTCACTTGGTCATATCATTTGACCAATTGTAACTTCTTTTTTGAATATTTGAACGGTTTTGAAAAGACTCAGAATAATTAACATTAATATATAAACTTCTTAAATCATTTAGTGCATATCTTGATTTTTTATTGACTTTTTCGAAAGGTAAGATCCGGTGAATCGGAAACAATTAATTAAGAATAAAAAACTTTTTTTATGGAACAGACATATCAATATGCGTGGATAATACCTTTTCTTCCACTTCCAGTTCCTATGTTAATAGGGTTGGGACTTCTTCTTTTTCCGACGGCAACAAAAAGTCTTCGCCGTATGTGGGCTTTTCAGAGCGTTTTGTTGTTAAGTATAGTCATGATTTTTTCGATGAATCTTTCTATTCAGCAAATAAATAGTAGTTCTGTCTATCAATATGTATGGTCTTGGATTATTAATAATGATTTTTCGTTAGAATTCGGATACTTGATCGATCCACTTACTTCTATTATGTCAATACTAATCACTACTGTTGGAATTTTGGTTCTTATTTATAGTGATAATTATATGTCTCATGATCACGGGTATTTGAGATTTTTTGCTTATATGAGTTTTTTCAGTACTTCTATGTTGGGATTAGTTACTAGTTCAAATTTGATACAAATTTATATTTTTTGGGAATTAGTTGGAATGTGTTCGTATCTATTAATAGGATTTTGGTTCACACGACCTGTTGCAGCAAAGGCTTGTCAAAAAGCCTTTGTAACTAATCGTGTTGGCGATTTTGGTTTATTATTAGGCATTTTAGGGTTTTATTGGGTAACGGGGAGTTTCGAATTTCGTGATTTATTCCAAATATTTAATAACTTGATTGCTAATAATGAGGTCGATTTTTTATTTGTTACTTTGTGCGCTGTTCTTTTATTTGCCGGTGCGATTGCTAAATCTGCACAATTTCCTCTTCATGTATGGTTACCTGATGCGATGGAAGGGCCGACTCCTATTTCGGCCCTTATACATGCTGCTACGATGGTAGCAGCGGGCATTTTTCTTGTAGCTCGACTTATGCCTCTTTTCATAGTCATACCCCCCATAATGAATTTCATCTCTTTGATAGGGATAATAACAGTTTTTTTAGGAGCTACTTTAGCTCTTGCTCAAAAAGATATTAAGAGGGGTTTAGCCTATTCCACAATGTCTCAATTGGGTTATATGATGTTAGCTTTAGGTATGGGGTCTTATCGCAGTGCTTTATTTCATTTGATTACTCATGCTTATTCTAAAGCATTATTGTTCTTAGGATCGGGATCCGTTATTCATTCAATGGAAACTCTTGTTGGGTATTGTCCAAAAAAAAGTCAGAATATGGTGCTTATGGGAGGTTTAACAAAACATGTACCAATTACAAAAAATTCTTTTTTTTTAGGTACACTTTCTCTTTGCGGTATTCCACCCCTTGCTTGTTTTTGGTCCAAAGATGAAATTCTTAATGATAGTTGGTTGTATTCACCTATTTTTGCAATAATAGCTTGGTCTACGGCGGGATTAACGGCATTTTATATGTGTCGGATTTATTTACTTACTTTTGAAGGACATTTAAACGTTCATTTTCAAAATTACAGTGGAAAAAGGAACACCCCCTTATATTCAATATCGCTATGGGGTAAAGAAGGTTCAAAAATAAGTAACAAAAACTTT